AACACTCTGTTTAAGAGTGTAATATTGGATGTTATTCTTGTTTCTAATTCTTACGGATTCTGCTGTGAATCATATTTTTTCACAAACTGAATTGCGTTCAAATGATACGCAGATGTAACTTAATCTCTTTGTGAGCCAGGTTAGATGGGAACAGAGATCACAATAGGTTGAATAAAAAAAGTAGGACGGCCTTTCATTGTATGCCCACCCCTCTCCTCTGATATTCATATTGAAATTAATAAGAAGTTCGGTGCCATATCTATTTGAATTTTCAATGATCCCGAAATACGAAAGAAAAGCCCCTATATTTCCTATCTCTTATTCCCTCTCCCTTAAACTTAAATGAGATAGCCAAAAATTTCTCTGTCGATTTTTGAATTCTACACAAGAGGGGGTTCTTGGTACTAATTGAATTCAATCAACGGGATTAAGCCACTGGGTTTTGGGGTCAAAAAAAAAGGAACAACGACTTAATCTGGACCTATTTTTTTTTGCTTTGTACCTATACTATCTCCTCTAGCATCCCGTAAAAGAAGATCCTTTTTTTATTATAATTGATCATCGCGGGGGGGGGTGGACAGAACTTAATCGGCAATTGAAATCTCAATTTTAATATCTGTTCTGTATCTGTATGAATCTGATTAATAAACGATCGAGTAAATTACATATGTAACAGATCTATGTTCTTTGAACCCCCTTTTTAGTCATTTTTTTTCTTTGTCTCTTATGAAAATTGTTGTAAATCGCTGTAACATTTGAGGCAGGGGGTCATTCATACATTCTATTTCATTTTATTTATTTTATGGAAAGGTTACAAAAAACTTACGGAACCTCAAGTCAAATAGTATTGTTGTATATATTGTTATCATTCTATTTCAGTAACAACAGTGTTTCCATTTTTGTGAAAAAGATTTGTGATCCCTTAAATTTTAAAAATATTCATAATTTAATTACTTCTTATGAGTCCTTGATATTCGAAGAAGTGTGAGATTAGTGAATCTATCCTATCGAGTCACTCGAAGATGGAGATTCAAAAAGAACTCATTTATTCGTGTTAATTAAATAGGAAAAAAAGTTGCATTTATAAATATGGGGATTAATGAATTATTGCTGAGACTTTTTCAGAAAATATCTACTCATTTGTAACCATATAGAAGGACAAAAGTATAGATTACTATTTACCGACAGACCCAATGACTATTCATGATTCCATGATTGAATCAATTACATACTGGTTCCAAAATAGAGGAATGTTATGGTAAAACTTCGTTTGAAACGATGTGGTAGAAAGCAACGTGCGACTTGAAGGACATGATCAGCTGTGGATGTAAGAATCCACCATTTTATTAGGAATGAAAGTGCTCTTGACTCGACATCCTTTGTTCTGTTCGACTAGAACCAACAATTTTGGTTGGGTTGTAATGTAAATAGTACATGATGGAGCTCGAGTAGAAAGTATTGATTCATTTCTCAAGGGCAAGGGTCTAGGGTTAGTGCCAATGAATAAGTTGGAACAACTTCGTAAGTATATCTTCGATATAGAAATCGAAAGGATTCAATTCGAGAAAGTTTCAAATCCAAAAGGAAATTTGTTGGATTTGGTAAAACTGTTTCGATCAAAAGTGTAACACGCGGGAATCAACCGTTCTTATGATTCTTTGATAGAAAGAAATCACAAAAAAAGGTATGTTGCTGCCATTTTGAAAGGATTAAGGATCACCGAAGTAATGTCTAAACCCAATGATTCAAAGAAAAGATAAAGGATCCTGGAACAAGGAAACACCAATTTCAATTGTCTCAACAACTAAATAAGAATCAAGAATAAAAACAGATTCTAAACGAGACAAGAAGGGGGTTAGAGACCACTCAATAAATAAAATGCTTTAAGGGTTTTCTTTGAGCTATTTGAGAGTTATCCAACTTGAGTTATGAGTACAAATTTTTTTTAGGAAAGAAAAAGGACTTAAATCATAGTCTAATTGATTTGATGATTTTATGGATCTATTTGCCATGAAAATTCTATACATAGACATAACTTCGAATCATTTTTTCTTGAGCCGTACGAGGAGAAAACTTCTTATACGTTTCTAGGGGGGGTATTGTTCATCTACATCTATCCCAATGAGCCGTCTATCGAATCGTTGCAATTGATGTTCGATCCCGAAGAGAAGGGAGAGATCTTCAAAAAGTTGGTTTTTATGATCCGATAAAGAATCAAACTTATTCAAATGTTCCTGCTATTCTATATTTCCTTGCAAAAGGCGCTCAACCTACAGGAACTGTTCATGATATTTCAAAGAAGGCAGAGGTTTTTAACGAATTTCGCTTTAATCAAACGAAATTCAATTAATGAAATAAAAAAAAAAGTGTGGGGATGACTCGTATATCATATGTATATCATATATAGTAGAACTTTTTCTATACTATTCCTCCTTCTCTTACTGTATTCATGCCTATTTCTTATTGTTCCCATAGAATCCCATGTTATATTGTTATATAACGACCAAAATAAATATAAGATGGATATTCAAAAAATCAAGTGACTAGATGAAGAAATTGGATCTCGCAATATCAAATCAAATTCTGACATTACCCTCAATCGGGTGGTTTTCGTTGGAACTCTCCTAACAAATAATAACCACGGAATCAAGCTTGCTTATTCGATCGACTTATATTGATTGAATAACTCGGATCTTTTTTCCTACTTTTCTCTATCTACACCTTTTTGTATCTATGTAGATTATCTATGTAGTGCCAATCCAACACCAGTCCTTATTTTTTTATTTAAATTGAATTTGTTTCTATTTTCGACATTGTATTCTTTTCACAACATTTATATTGACAACAGTGTATCGAACAAATATAATTTGATCGTGTATAAATCTATTTATCTCCGTCGCATAGGTTTGGTTTTTGACTTTACTTCATTCAACTGATGGGTTCGTTGGATTCGCTGTGATACAAGAAGTAAGTCTTTTTTGAGTGAAAAAAAACGGAAACGGAAAAGGTGGTCTATCAATTTTGACATTTATATCTATTTTCTAATTTCTTGTATTTTCATCTGATCTTTTCATTTTTATGTTCAGTTCAAAATCGATGCGATGAAAATTTTTTCTTTGTTCTATTATTCTTAGTTCTATTTTTTGATTGTGTTATGCAATCAAATTTCTTTATTTATTTTTGATTTCGACTGTATCTACACATCTTAGATTTTTATGCGGGTTGCTAACTCAACGGTAGAGTACTCGGCTTTTAAGTGCGGCTAGGATCTTTTACACATTTGGATGAAGCAAGGGATTCGTCCATACCATCGGTAGAGTTTGTAAGACCACGACTGATCCTGAAAGGGAATGAATGGAAAAAATAGCATGTCGTATCAATGGAGAATTCTGAGAATATTGCATTCTTACCGGATCGGTACAAAGACTTGTTTGAAGTCTTGGAGCGGAACAAAATGAATTCGAAGTTGGGTCGAGTCAATAAATGGATAGAGCCGTATGGCTCCAATTATAGGGAAACAAAAAGCAACGGGCTTCTGTTCTTAATTTGAATGATTACCCGATCTAATTAGACGTTAAAAATATATTAGTGCCTGATGCGGGAAAGGCTTCTCCTATGAGTGGATTATCTATTTTTTTTAATGAATCCTAACTATTAGCTATTCTCCATTATGGATTGGAGATGAATGTGTAGAAGAAGCGGTATATTGATAAAGATAATTTTTTCCAAAATCAAAAGAGCGATTGGGTTGCAAAAATAAAGGATTTCTAACCATCTTGTTATCCTATAAGGAACACAAACCTATTAGATGAAAAAAGAGAGTCCATTGATGAGCTTACCTGTCTCCGAGGTATCTATTCTTTTCTGACTATAATACCTTGTTTTGACCGTATCGCACTATGTATCATTTGATAATCTAAGAAATCACCTATCTTTGGTTCAAATCTAATTTCAAATGGGGGAATTTCAAGGATATTTAGAACTCGATAAATTTCGGCAACATGACTTCCTATATCCACTTATCTTTCAGGAGTATATTTATGCACTTGCTCATGATCATGTTTTAAATAGATCCATTTTGTTGGATAATTTTGGTTATGACAATAAATCCAGTTCACTAATTGTGAAACGTTTAATTACTCGAATGTGTCAACAGAATCATTTTATTATTTCTGCTAATGATTTGAACCAAAATCAATTTTTTGGGCATAACAAGAATTTATATTCTCAAATGATATCAGAGGGGTTTGCAGTCATTGTGGAAATTCCGTTTTCCCTACGATTTGTATCTTCCTTAGAAAAGAAAGAATTAGTAAAATCTCATAATTTACAATCAATTCATTCAATATTTCCTTTTTTAGAAGACAATTTTTTACATTTAAATTATGTGTCAGATATACTAATACCCCACCCCATCCATCTTGAAATATTGGTTCAAACTCTTCGCTACTGGGTGAAAGATGCCTCTTCATTGCATTTATTACGATTCTTTCTCTATGAGTATCAGAATTGGAATAGTCTTATTACTCCAACTCCAAAGAAATCCATTTCTATTGTTTCAAAAAGGAATCAAAGATTATTCTTATTTTTATATAATTCTTATGTATGTGAATACGAATCTATCTTCATTTTTCTTTGTAACCAATCTTCTCGTTTACGATCAACATCTTCTGGAACTCTTTTTGAGCGAATACATTTCTATGGAAAAATAAAACATGTTGTAGAAGTCTTTTCTAATGATTTTCCGACCGTCCTATGGTTGTTCAAAGATCCGTTCATGCATTATGTTAGGTATCAAGGAAAATCAATTCTGGCATCAAAAGGTACCCCCCTTCTGCTGAATAAATGGAAATATTACCTTGTCAATTTATGGCAATGTAATTTTTACGTATGGTCTCAACCAGGAAGGATCCATATAAACCAATTATCCAATCATTCCCTCGACTTTCTGGGCTATCTTTCGAGTGTGCAACTAAATCCTTCAGTAGTGCGGAGTCAAA